TGTTCGTGGTAAAGACAAGATACGCTTGGACCAGAAAAACATGTGCCCAAAAATAAGATATTTTTGGGCACATGTTTTGGCGGTAAAAAAAAATGGACTCAAGGAGAGGTTTCTGTAACGTATTAATAAGCTATACCCATACTGCGGGTTGTTTCATGCCATAAATAAACTCGAACACTCAAGAAATCCGTTGGGCAGGCGGATTCGCATCTCTTACAGCCGACACAATCCTCTGTTCTTGGAGCGGAAGCTATTTGTTTGGCTTTACATCCGTCCCAAGGTATCATTTCTAATACATCCGTAGGACAGGCTCGGACACATTGAGTACACCCAATACATGTATCATAAATCTTTACTGAATGCGACATTGGATCGATATTTTTGAACGTGATAAAGTTTCAATCTAGTAAATTGATAAATGAATTATATATTTAAATACTAATACTAGATGAATCGATGAGTTACCCGGTTTTTTCTGGATTGACAGTGCCAAACTACTTTGATTTCTTATCTTTGTGATAACATGATCATACCTTACGTGGCACACATGCTAATTTTAATTGATTTATGAAAATTCTAATTTTATTTTAATAGGATAATATTACTTATTCAACAAATTAGATTGATTTATACGAGTTGATTTTCTGTTACGATAAATTGATGAAACAATGGCGAGTCCAATAGCGGCTTCAGCAGCTGCAATAGCTATAACAAAAATAGAAAAAATTGCTCCTTTTAATTGACGACTATCAAAAAAATCAGAAAATGTTACAAAATTGAGATTAACCGCATTTAATATAAGTTCAAGACACATAAGAGCCCTAACCATATTTCTACTTGTAATCAATCCATATAGACCGACAGAAAATAAATAGGCACTCAAAACAAGTACATGTTCGAGCATCATTAACCAACTCCTCATCAATCTCGATTCATTTCAATATGAACAACAATTTAACCAATTGGATTGACTAGAATAATGAAATAAAGGAATATATTGGGAATAGATCAAACTAATAAAGACTTTCTCTTTTATATCCAAAGTCAAATAGAAAAAGGAAATGCATCTGATAGCTCATAACAAGGGTTTTCCGGTTCTAAAGAGTTATTATTGACGAGCTACAGCAATTGCGCCGATTAACGCAACTAAAAGAATTAGTGAAATAAATTCAAACGGAATAAAAAAATCTGTTGATAAATGAATCCCAATTTGTTGACTATTACTTATCAGATCTTGCTCTATAATCTGGCTTGCTTTTGTAGTCCAAATAATCCCGTACCATGACGTATCTGGAATAGTAGTAATTAGTGAAAAAAAAATACTTGTGCAGACCACGGAAGTTACTCCATCTCCCACGGTCCAAAGGCGGAAATCTTTGGAATATTCTGAACCATTTATGAACATCACAGCAAAAATGATTAAAACATTTATGGCTCCTACGTAAATAAGGAGCTGCGCGGCAGCTACAAAATGCGAGTTTGATAGAATATAGAATAAAGATATACAAACAAAAACAAATCCCAATGAAAAGGCAGAATAAATGGGATTGGGAAGTAATACTACTCCCAGACCCCCTAATATAAGACCCAATCCCAGAAAGACTAAAAGAAAATCATGTATTAGTCCAGGTAAATCCATTATATATAAAATAAGAGATAAATAAATCAAAATCTTTCATAACTTTATTGACACCCGGTCAGGAAAAAAGAGGGAAATCTACTTTTTTATAATAGTTCTTAATTATTATTAAATTAAAAATTCCATTTTCATGGATATGGATTGATGTAGATATAGTTATTGGCCTAATCTCTCGAAAGAGTAATTTAAATCTATATATTTGCAAATCCTCAATATAGTCATAGAAATTTAATATAAATTAAAACATGATTCTCGTCTCCTAATCAATATAATCAATATAATTATGAATATATTAATAAAATTCTAGTTATTCACCAAATAAAAAGCCTCATTCTTTTAGATCAAAATGAGTTATTAAGTTTTTATTTCAGGCAAATTTAAAATTGTTCGAATTGTGTAATCGTCAATTACTGACATTGGTAACCGACCCAAAGCAATTTGATTATAATTCAATTCGTGACGATCATAAGTAGAAAGTTCATATTCTTCAGTCATTGATAAACAATTTGTTGGACAATACTCAACACAATTACCACAAAATATACATACTCCAAAATCAATACTGTAATTAAGCAATCGTTTCTTTCTAATATCAGTTTCCAATTTCCAATCAACAACGGGCAGATCTATAGGACATACGCGAACACATACTTCACAAGCAATGCATTTATCAAATTCAAAGTGGATTCGGCCGCGGAAACGCTCGGATGTAATCAATTTTTCATAGGGGTATTGAATAGTTACAGGTAAACGATTCGCGTGTGATAAGGTAATCATAAAACCTTGACCAATATACCTTGCGGCTCGTACTGTTTGTTGGCCATAATTCATGAACTCAGTTACCATAGGGAACATATCGTG